AAGGCGAAACCTAAGACGAAAAAAAAAGAATCGACCGTTAAAGTATTTGAAATTGCACATTAAAAATGATAGAAAATGATAGAAATAGGGACATGTATATATCTATTATATATATAATATATATGTTATGTGGTATCTATCTATAATTGAATTTCTGGTTGGACCGAGTCTAGTCTCCAATAGAGATGAAAGAAGATAGATACGAAATAAAATAGGAGAAAACGCTTTTAACTACAGGAATCGATATCTAATGAATTCAATGGTTACAGCATAATATAAACGGAAATTTACAAATAAAGGGTAAACGGCATCATGATGTGATCCTAATCACATCACAAAAAGAGGGGGGGATATGGCGAAATTGGTAGACGCTACGGACTTAAATTGAATTGAGCCTTGGTATGGAAACCTACCAAGTGATAACTTTCAAATTCAGAGAAACCCTGGAATTAAAAATGGGCAATCCTGAGCCAAATCCCGTTTTATGAAAACAAACAAGGGTTTCACAAAGCGAGAAAAAATAAAGGATAGGTGCAGAGACTCAATGGAAGCTGTTCTAACAGGTGGAGTTGGCTGCAGTGTGTTCGTAAAGGAATCCTTCCATCGAAACTTCCGAAAGGATGAAAGATAAACATATTAAGTATATGTATATTTACTGAAATACTATAGCCAAATGATTCAAAATCAAAATTGAAAAAAAAAAAGAATTAATTATTCATTGATCAAATAATTCACTCCATTATAGTCTGATAAATCTTTTTATTTTTAATAATTATTAATCGGATTAAGAATAAAGATAGAGTCCCATTCTACATGTCAATATCGACAACAATGAAATTTATAGTAATAGGAAAATCCGTCGACTTTAGAAATCGTGAGGGTTCAAGTCCCTCTATCCCCAAAAAACCAGGTTGCCACCCTAATTATTTATCTTCTCGTTTTGTTAGTGACTCAAAATTGGTTATGGTTCTTAATCATTCTCACTCTACTATTTTACACACCGCTCTGAGCGGAAATTTTATTTCTTAGCACATCATAAGCCTTGTGTGTTATATATATGATACGGGTACAAAGTCATTATTTGTATTATTTGTACTGTATTGAAACTTACAAAGTTTTCTTTTTAAAGATACAAGAACTTCTACCAAGGCCGGGATAATACTTTGTAATATCTTTTCTTTTTTTTTTTTTTTAATTGACATAGACCCAAGTCCTATATTAAAATAATATGAGGATGATGCGTCGTGAATGGTCGGGATAGCTCAGCTGGTAGAGCAGAGGACTGAAAATCCTCGTGTCACCAGTTCAAATCTGGTTCCTGGCACATGAGTAATTTGTACGAGTAGATATTCTACAAATTAATTGATATGAGTCGCCATACATATTCAGTATTAACATACATATTTATTATTCTAGTTATAGGCCATGATACATATTTATCTTATCCATCTAAGTGTCGGAACTATACCCCTTAGTAATTGTGTTTTATGTATATAAAAAAGGCAAAAGAAACGAATTCTATTTTGTTTCCTATTACTTTTTTATTAAGTTCGTGTCTCCGCCAGTAAAAAAAAAATAGCGTCTTAGGGGGGAATAGTCAAGATTGATCTCAGATATAGTACAAATAGAATATGACCCTCTTTTATTTCCTTATATTTTTCATATTCTATTTCTTTATTTCCTCCTATGTTACTTTCTAGACCCTTCGAAGTGTTGTGCGCAGTACATAGTTCATGATCTGGAACTCTTTTACTTCCATCCTATTGGCTCGGCTCATCCGAAAAAGTATCTTCAAAATTTTAGAATTTTAATCAACCTTCTAATTCTAATTTTATTCTTTTTTTATTTAGCCCACCTAATGAATGAAACGTGAATTACTCTGTTTGATCTATAAGAGAACGTCCAAATACTCTTTTAATATTGGAGGTTGTAGAAGTAAATATTGTTTTCTGATTATTTAATGAGCATCTTGTATTTCATAAAAATTGGGGGCAATATAATCCTTACGTAAAGGCCAGCCTATCCAACTTTCAGGCATTAAGATACGTTTCAGGCGTGGATGATTATCATAAAAGATTCCCAGCATATCATAAGATTCCCTTTCTTGAAAATCTGCGCTTTTCCAAACCCAGAAAACAGATGGAATTCTAGGATTCCTCCTTGGGGCAAATACTTTTATGCAGACCTCTTCCGGTTGATCTATACCATATTCTATTCTGGTAAGATGGTACACACTAGCTAACAACCCGCCTGGTGCTACATCATAAGCACATTGGGAACGTAGATAATTGTAACCATATACATATAAAATGACGGCAATCGAATGCCAATCGTCGGGCCTTATTTGTAAAGTTTCTATGCCTTGGTAATCGAAACCCAAAGATCTATGAACTAACCCGTGTTTGACTAACCAAGCAGACAAACGACCCTGCATCTTTTTTATCTCTCCAAAATTTTTATTTGTATTTAGTATTTCACATTTGCGATGAAATTTATGAAG